AAGATAAATCTCGAAAAATCGAAGAATTACAGATGAATGTGCAAAAAAATTTGAATTGTATGAATAGAAAACTCAACATTGCTGTTACAAAAATTGCAAAGCCTTATGGAGACCCTAATATTCTTGCAGAATTTATAGCCGACCAATTAAATAATAGAGTTCCTGCTAATAAAGTAATGCAAAAAGCTTTTAAATTAACTAAAGAGGCGGGTACAAAAGGAGTTAAAATACAAATTGCGGGGCGTATCGATAACAAAGAAAAAGCAAAAGTCATATGGCAGAGAAAAGGTAGGGTTCCTCTACAAACCATTCGAGCAAAAATAGATTATTGTTCTTATCCACTTAAAACTAGATATGGGGTATTGGGCATCAAAGTTTGGATAGTTGTAAACGAAGAATAATAAACTTTGCCTTATCGTTAACGTTCTATTTAGCGAAAAAACAAAAAAATGAAAAATTCTTGTATTCTTATTCTAAATTTTATAAGATTCAATAAAAATTCGATTAATCATTTGATATTGATATAATTGCTATGCTTAGTGTGCGACTCGTTACGTTGGTTTATTTTTTTTAGAATGGTTAGAATTCAACAAAAAAATAAACCAACTTGTAGTAGTATTAATTAATTAATTAATAACTAATTAATTAATTAATAACTATAGAACTACTAACCAACTCATCGCTTCGCATTATCTGGATCTAAAGAACCAGTCAAGATATAAGTAAAGATTTAATATATTTCAAGATATAAGTAAAGATTTAATATATTGGCGATATCATTATACCAACTGAGATATTGCATAAAAAAAAAAAAAAAAGAAAAACGAATCGGATTATGAGTTGTGAAGCAATAAGAATATATGGATAACTGAAAGGGTGAAAGAAAGAGAGAAAAATAATATCAATGATATAGAATTCGAATATGTAAGGTCTATGAGTCATGTCATAAACGGTAGTGTAATAAAGCATCAATAGTAATTAATCCAAAATTAGATAACTATATTGATCGAACAAACAAATCAAGAGCCCCGAGTCACTAAAAACTGAGAAGGTTGACTAAAGAAAAAACAAAAATGGAATTGGAATTAGAGGCTCCATTGTACAATTGAGACCTAACCATTAAGCGAGAAGCGATGGGAACGACGGAACCTGTGAATGCCTAAGATTTTATTAAAAAAAATCTTAATGATTCATTAGGTGGGATGGCGGAAGGAACAAAAAACCAATCCATTTATTCTGAGGAATCATGTTCTGAGGAGTCATGGGCTAACCCTACATCTGAAATAGATAATGAAAGAGTAAATATTCGCCCGCGAAAATTTTGATTTTATTGAATTTCTAAATAGGGGCCAATCCGATATGGTAATAAAAGAAAAAAAAAAAAAAGATTCGTTTGAACCTTATAACATAAGCCTTATAACATAAGAAAACAACATTATCTATTTATATATTATCTATTTATATCTAGATAACAAGAATTTTTTCTATAATAGAAAAAGAATATTTGTAACAAAGAATACTTGTTTAGTTATATATCAAAACAAGATATACAAATTTTACAAGATATACAAATTTTCACTAAACCGATAGATTAGATGAAATCTCAAAAAGTCCCACCACGATTCGATATATTATTCATAAAATCAATGTATATTTCTATTCTATTTGAATCATTTCATTCGCGAGGAGCCGTATGAGATGAAAATCTCATGTACGGTTCTGTAGTAGAGATGGAATTGAGAAAAAACCATCAACTATAACCCCAAAAAAACCAGATTCCGTAAACAACATAGAGGAAGAATGAAAGGAATAGCCTCTCGGGGTAATTATATTTGCTTCGGTAGATATGCTCTTCAAGCACTTGAACCCACTTGGATCACATCTAGACAAATAGAAGCAGGGCGGCGAGCAATGTCACGAAATGCCCGCCGCGGTGGAAAAATCTGGGTACGCATATTTCCAGACAAGCCGGTTACAGTAAAACCTACAGAAACGCGTATGGGGTCAGGAAAAGGATCTCCCGAATATTGGGTAGCTGTCGTTAAACCGGGTAGAATACTTTATGAAATGGGCGGAGTCCCAGAAAATATAGCCAGAACAGCTATTGCAATAGCAGCATCCAAAATGCCTATACGAACTCAATTCATTATTTCGACATAATAATTAAAACCAAAGGAAAGAGGTCTTTGGGATGATGAAAAAAAAAACAATTGCACTTGTAGGTTTCTTTTTTTTTTTTTTTTTGATACACTTTGATACACAATATTTCTTTTTTTTACTTCGCCCTTTACACTGAAAGAACAGAGAAAAAAGAATGATATGATTCAACCTCAAACCTATTTGAATGTAGCCGATAACAGCGGGGCCCGCGAATTGATGTGTATTCGAATCATAGGAACTAGTAATCGACGATATGCCTATATTGGTGACGTTATTGTTGCTGTAATCAAGAAAGCAGTACCAAGATCATTGTTACAAAGATCAGAAGTGATCAGAGCTGTAATTGTACGTACTTGTAAAGAACTCAAACGTAACAACGGTATGATAATACAATATGATGATAATGCTGCAGTTGTCATTGATCAAGAAGGAAATCCAAAAGGAACTCGAATTTTTGGTCCGATCGCTCGGGAATTGAGACAGTTAAAATTCACTAAAATAGTTTCATTAGCCCCCGAAGTATTATAAGACGAGACTAGGATATATTTATAGTATTTGAATGAAATAAATTAATTAATAGATTGATTATATCTTAATAGATTGATTATATCTCACGCATATACCTTTTTTTTGTAATTATTTATCAAAAAAAAAAGATTTTTTAAATTCAAAAATAAATAAATATAAAAATCAATACCAAAATATCAATATAAATAAATATGAATAGAAATATTAAATAAAAAAAAAATAACAATAATGAATTTTAATAATTAATAAATTAATAAAAGAGCATGTTGATTATCTCAAAAGTCAAGGGCAACAATCATTTTAGTTTATCATGGGTAAGGACACCATTTCTGACATAATAACCGCTATACGAAATGCTGACATGAATAGAAAAGGGACGGTTCGAATACCATCTACTAACATCACCAAAAACATTGTTACAATACTTTTACGAGAAGGTTTTATTGAAAACGCGAGAAAACATAGGGAAAGCAACAAAGATTTTTTAGTTTTAACTCTACGGCATAGAAGAAATAGGAAAGGGTCATATAAAAATATTTTGAATTTAAAACGAATCAGTAGACCCGGTCTACGAATCTATTCTAATTATCAACGAATTCCTAGAATTTTAGGAGGGATGGGGATTGTAATTCTTTCTACTTCTCGAGGTATAATAACAGACCGAGAGGCTCGATTAGAAAGAATCGGCGGAGAAATCTTATGTTATATATGGTAATCTTTCTGATATCCGAATTCTATGAGAAACGTCCATACATTTTTGTGAAAAAGAAAAAAGAGAGAGAAAAAGCGGGTTTCTAATATTACTCCACATACATTAGTTAATACGGGAAAGATTTTTTTTTAACAGCAATAGAAAAAAGATCATGAGTGTTTAATTACTGAATCACTTGCCAACGGTATGTTCCAGATTCGTTCCTATAATGAAAAAGAAGATTCTAGATAATGAAAATATAGATTCTAGGTGGTCGTGTTTCCGGAAAGATTTGACATAGTTTTATACGTATACTACCGAGAGATAAAGTAAAAAAAAGAAGTAAATAATTTTGATTCAAGCAGAGGGTTATAGACTCCGGACCAAAAATTCGAATGATTATACTGTTTTTCAACTTCAACATTTTTTTATGGGGATACAATTAGAAATTCAAAATATCAGGAAACCCTATTCTCTTCCAATAAAAAAATGAAGAATTCAGTTAAGAGTTAAGGAATAACAAATATGAAAATAAGGGCCTCCGTTCGAAAAATTTGTGAAAAATGTCGACTGATTCGGAGACGCGGACGAATTATAGTAATTTGTTCCAATCCAAAACATAAACAAAGACAAGGATAATCTTTCTAAAAAACAAATCCAAAAAAAAAATGAAAAAAAAAAATAGAAAAATAGAAAGGATCCGTTTTTGACATGAAATGGATATATCCATATATCTCTGACTTATATTTATGAGATAATAAAATATGGGAAAACCTGTACCAAAAATGGGTTCACGTAGAAATGGACGTATTGGTTCACGTAGAAGTGGACGTATTGTTTCACGTAAGAATATGCGTAAAATACCAAAGGGGGTTATTCATGTTCAAGCTAGTTTTAACAATACCATTGTGACTATTACAGATGTACGGGGTCAGGTGATTTCTTGGTCCTCCGCCGGTACTTGTGGATTCAAGGGTGCAACAAGAGGGACACCCTTTGCCGCTCAAACCGCAGCAAGAAATGCTATTCGGACAGTAGTGGATCAAGGTATGCAACGAGCAGAAGTCATGATAAAAGGTCCCGGTCTCGGAAGAGATGCGGCATTAAGAGCTATTTGTAGAAGTGGTATACTATTACATTTCATACGAGATGTAACTCCTCTGCCACATAATGGATGTAGGCCCCCTAAAAAAAGACGTCTGTAAAAGAAAAAATAAACATTGAAGAGATTTCAAGAGAAATAAATAATTCAAATTCAAGGATTTGATCAAAATAGATTATTATGGTTCGAGAAAAAGTAAGAGCATCCACTCGGACACTGCAGTGGAAGTGTGTTGAATCAAGAGCAGACAATAAGCGTCTTTATTATGGACGCTTTATTCTGTCTCCACTTAGGAAAGGTCAAGCCGACACAATAGGCATTGCGATGCGAAGAGCCTTGCTCGGAGAAATAGAGGGAACGTGTATCACACGTGCAAAATCTGAGAAAATACCACATGAATATTCTACCATAGCGGGTATTCAAGAATCAGTACATGATATTTTAATGAATTTGAAAAAAATTGTATTGAGAAGTAATCTCTATGGAACTCGGGACGCGTCTATTTGGGTCAAGGGTCCT